CAGAATTTCCGAAAAATTGGTTAACAGACGGTATTCAGATAAAAATCTTATTTCCTTTCTGTCTGAAACCTTGGCACAAATCGAAATTACGATCCTTTCAGAAAGATTTAATGAAAAAGAAAAAAGAAGAAAAAGATGATTTTTGTTTTTTAACAATTTGGGGACTGGAAACCGAACTTCCTTTTGGTTCCCCCCGTAAGCGACCTTCCTTTTTTAAACCCATTTTGAAAGAATTTGAAAAAAAAATTGGAAAATATAAAAAGAAGTTTTTTCGAGCTCTAACAATTTTCAAAGGAAAAACAAAATTACTTCGACAAGTTTCAAAAGAAACAAAAAAGTGGATTATCAAAAGTGTTATTTTTATAAAAAAAATAAAAAAAAAACTTTCAAAAGTAAGTCCAATTCTCTTATTTAGATTAAGAAAAGTAGAAGTATATGAATCGGGTCAAATTAAAGAAGAAAAAGATTCCAGAATAAGTAATCAGATAATTCACGAATCATTTAGTCAAATTGCATCTCCGAATTGGGCAAATTCTTCATTAACAGAAAAAAAACTGAAGGATCTGACCGATAGAACAAATACAATTCAAAACCAAATCCAAATAAAAAGAATCACAAAAGAGAAAAAAAAAGTAACTCCAAGAAAAAAAAATCTTAGTCTTAACAAAACAAGTTATAATGCTAAAAGATTCAAAAAATGGCAAATATTAAAAAGAAGAAATGCTCGATTAATCCGTAAATTACCATTTTTTTTGAAATTTTTCATTGAAAAAATATACACAGATATATTTTTATATATCATAAATATTCCCAGAAGAAATACAAAACTTTTTCTTGAATTAATAAAAAAAATTATTGATAAATCATCCATTTTCAATAATCCAAGAAAAAGAAACGAAGAAATTATTAATAAAAGAAAGAAAACTCCAGTTTCCTTTCTTTCGACTATAAAAAAAAAAAAGCCGTTTGATGATATTAGTAATATTAAAGCAAATTCACATTTTTTTTATGACTTATCATCCGTGTCACAAGCATATGTATTTTACAAATTATCACAAATTGAAGTTAGTAACTCGTTAAAATCTGTTGTTCCAGCATATCAAGGAATCGCCCCCTTTCTTAAGCCTAAAATAAAGGATTTTTTTGAAACACAAGGAGTGGTTCATTCAAAATTCGCAGATAAGAAACTTTTGAATTATGAAACAAATCAATGGAAAAACTGGTTAAGAAAACATTATCAATACCAGGTATCTCAAACCATCTGGTCTAGATTAATACTAGAAAAATGGCGAAATACAATTCATCAGCCTCGTATAGCTAAAAAGGAAAATTTAAAAAAATGGCATTCATATGAAAAAGATCAATTAAGTGATTCGAAAAAACAATTTGAAGTATATTCATTATCTAATCAAAAAGATAATTTTCGAAAATACTATATATATGATCTTTTATCATATAAATTTCTTAGTTATGAAAATCAAGCAGAATGCTTTTTTTATGGATCTCCCTTTCAAGTAAATAAGAACCAAGAAATTTCTTATAACACACCTACAGAAACCTTTTTCGCTATACTGAAGAACATCCCCATTAATAAAAATGGTCTAGGAAGGGTCGATATTATATATATGGCAAACCCGACCGATAGAAAATATTTCGATTGGAAAATTTTCCAATTTTATCTTAGGCAAAAAGTTGATATTGAGGCTTGGATACTAATAGATAGCAATAGAAAAAAAAATACTCAAATTCATACTAATAATTTTCAAATAATTTCTAAAAAAGATCTTTTTTATCTTATAATTCCAGAAATCAATTTACCAAATTCGTACAAAGGATTTTTTGATTGGATGGGAATGAATGAAAAAATGCTAAAGCATTCCATATCGAATCTGGAACTTTGGTTCTTCCCAGAATTTGTATTACTTTATAAGACATATAAAATGAAACCTTGGTTTATACCAAGCAAATTACTTCTTTTAAATTTAAATAATCAAAAAATTGATGAAAGGAAAAGTTTTTTGATAGCATTGAATAAAAAGCACCAAAATCAAGAAGAAAAAGAACCTACAAGTCGAGGAGATCGGAGATCTGTTCTCTCACAACAAAAAAATATTGAAGAAATTTATGCAAGATCAGACGGGAAAAAGAAAAAACAATACAAAAGTAACACGGAAGCGGAACTAAATTTCTTCCTGAAACGTTATTTGTTTTTTCAATTGAGATGGGATGAGACTTTGAATCAAAGAATGATCAATAATATCAAGATATATTGTCTCCTGCTTAAACTGATAGATCCAAGAAGAATTACTATATCCTCAATTCAAAAGAGAGAAATGAATTTGGATATAATGCTGATTCAGAAGCATTTAACTCTTTCAGAATTGATGAAGAAGGGAGTATTGATTTTCGAACCCATTCGTCTGTCTGTAAAAAAAGATGGACAATTTATTATGTATCAAACCATAGCTATTTCATTAGTTCATAAAAGTAAGCACCAAACGAATCAAAAATACCAAGAGCAGAGATATGTTTCTAACAAAAATTTTGATGAAACTATTTCACCACGCAAGAAAATAGCTGGAAATAGAGACAAAAATCATGTTGATTTACTTGTTCCTGAAAATATTTTATCGTTTAGACGTCATAGAAAATTGAGAATTCTAATTTCTTTCAATTCAAACAATAGAAATTATCTAGATGGAAATCTGGTATTTTGGAAAGTAAAGAACGTAAAAAACCGCAGCCAAGTTTTACAGGCCAATAACCATCTTAATAGAGAGAAAAATCAATTAATGAAATTAAAGCTCTTTCTTTGGCCTAATTATCGATTAGAAGATTTAGCTTGTATGAATCGTTATTGGTTTGATACCAATAATGGCAGTCGTTTCAATATGTTAAAGATACATCTGTACCCACGATTAAAATTTTGGGGATAATAGACTGTTTCTATATATCCTATACCCTACAATAGGATAGGGTATATAATTATAGGGTATAGGAAAGCAAACAAATAGACAAATCACATATCTTGTCTCACATTTCATTCTAGTATCCAATCTGAAATGAATCAATAAAATCTTCTTCATTTTAGGTCTAAATTCTAAATTCTTCGATGCAAAAATGTACCAATCTTTTTCTATTCCTATCTAATTAATCCAATTTTAGATTGGATTGATTGATAGGAATTCATAAAATTAGGATTTCCTAAAAAAATAGGAATTCGATTATTGTATTCAAATTAATAGCATTATTATTATTACTGATCAGTAAAATCCATATCTGTAAAAAGGAGGGGGGAATTTTTTTTATGGTAAAAAATTCATTCATTTCGGTTATTTCTCAAAAAGAAAATGAAGAAAGCAAGGGGTGCGTTGAATTTCAAGTATTAAGTTTCACCACTAAGATAAGGAGACTTACTTGGCATTTGGAATTGCACAAAAAAGACTTTTCCTCTCAGAGAGGTTTGAGAAAGATTTTGGGAAAACGTCAACGGCTGCTGGCCTATTTGTCAAAAAAAAATAGAGGACGCTATAAAGAATTAATCGGTAAGTTGGATATTCGAGAGATAAAAACTCGTTAATTTGAAGCGTGATACCGTTTGAGCTTAGTCGTTTTAATTTTGATAAACCTCTTTTTACTTTCAGCAATGCACGGAAGAATGACTTGGGAAAAACTTATGATTGCACCAACTACAAGAAAAGACCTCATGATAGTCAATATGGGCCCTCACCACCCATCAATGCATGGTGTTCTTCGACTGATCGTTACTCTCGATGGTGAAGATGTTATTGACTGTGAACCAATATTGGGTTATTTACATAGAGGGATGGAGAAAATTGCGGAAAATCGAACAATTATACAATATTTGCCTTATGTGACACGCTGGGATTATTTAGCTACTATGTTCACAGAAGCAATAACTGTAAATGGACCTGAACAGCTGGGCAACATTCAAGTACCTAAAAGGGCTAGCTATATCAGAGCTATTATGTTGGAGTTGAGTCGTATCGCTTCCCATCTGTTATGGCTTGGCCCTTTTATGGCAGATATTGGAGCACAGACCCCCTTCTTCTATATTTTTCGAGAACGAGAATTAATCTATGACCTATTCGAAGCTGCTACCGGTATGCGCCTGATGCATAATTATTTTCGTATCGGAGGAGTCACCGCTGATCTACCTCATGGCTGGATAGATAAATGTTTGGATTTTTGTGATTATTTTTTAACTGGGGTTGCTGAATATCAAAAGCTTATTACGCGCAATCCTATTTTTTTAGAACGAGTTGAAGGCATAGGCATTATTGGCGGAGAAGAAGCACTAAATTGGGGTTTATCGGGGCCAATGCTACGAGCTTCCGGAATACAATGGGATCTTCGTAAAGTAGATCGTTATGAGTGTTACGACGAATTTGATTGGGAGATTCAATGGCAAAAAGAAGGGGATTCATTAGCTCGGTATTTAGTACGAATCAGTGAAATGACAGAATCCATAAAAATTATCCAACAGGCTCTGGAAGGAATTCCAGGGGGGCCCTTTGAGAATTTAGAAAGCCGACGCTTTGATAGAATAAAAGACCCTGAATGGAATGATTTTGAATATCGATTTATTAGTAAAAAACCTTCTCCAACTTTTGAATTGTCCAAACAAGAACTTTATGTAAGAGTCGAAGCACCAAAAGGAGAATTGGGAATTTTTCTGATAGGAGATAGGAGTGTTTTTCCTTGGAGATGGAAAATTCGACCACCAGGTTTTATCAACTTGCAAATTCTTCCACAGCTAGTTAAAAGAATGAAATTGGCTGATATTATGACGATATTAGGTAGCATAGATATCATTATGGGAGAAGTTGATCGTTGAAATGATAATTGATACAACAGAAATACAAGCCATCAATTCTTTTTTCAGATTGGAATCCTTACAAGAAGCATACGAGATCATATGGATGCTTGTTCCTATTTTCATTCTTGTATTAGGAATTACACTGGGTGTACTAGTAATTGTTTGGTTAGAAAGAGAAATATCTGCAGGGATACAACAACGTATTGGCCCCGAATACGCGGGGCCTTTGGGAATTCTTCAAGCTTTAGCAGATGGTACAAAACTACTTTTCAAAGAGAATCTTCTTCCATCTAGAGGGGATACTCGCTTATTCAGTATCGGGCCGTCGATAGCAGTCATATCCATTTTACTAAGTTATTCAGTAATTCCTTTTAGCTATCGCTTTATTCTAGCCGATCTTAGTATTGGTGTTTTTTTATGGATCGCCATTTCAAGTCTTGCTCCCGTTGGACTTCTTATGTCGGGATATGGATCAAACAATAAATATTCCTTTTTAGGTGGATTAAGGGCTGCTGCTCAATCAATTAGTTATGAAATACCATTAACTCTGTGTGTATTGTCAATATCTCTACGTGTGATTCGGTAAGACATAAAATTTCCCATATTTCAGAAAGTTAAATGATTTGAATATTTACATTATTGGGTTGATGAATTTAACCAGATAGTTATATGAGTGAAAAAAAAAATGGCTTCAAAATTTGCTGTTAAAGGAATTCAATCTCATTTCCTAGGTACAAGAATTAAGTGAAAGTAAACAGAAGCAGTCAAGACTGTTTACCCCGAGATTGGTTGATTAGTCACCATGGCTTGAAGCGGGTTCAAAAGATCAACCATATGGGGTTTTTACTATACTATTACCATAGATGTATTACCTTACTAATGAGAGATTCCAAAAAAAAATGAGTGGATGGTTAGGAACACCAAGATACGCAAAGGATTAGTAATGGAGATTCGGTAAATTATCCAATAGGATATTTTTTTTATAGAAAAGGAATTCGAATTGGGGCCTAAAATTAGTAGAAATGATTAAGAAGTACTCCCCTCGATTTCGATCCAGAGTATGTTCCTATCCACTGATTAAGTAAATAACTATCAAGAACGAAGAAATCTTTTACTTTGCATTTTTCTGAGAAAGGAGAAGAGGAACGAAATAAAACCAAAAGACTTGAATTACAAAAAAAAAATCTTTTTTTTTTTCATTCAAGGATAAAGTTATTAATAAAAAAATAAAAATGAAAAAATTTTAAAAGATGAGATCAATTCCGAAGCACTTTTTATTAAAAATCTAGCAGACAGAATTCCATTGGTCTAATTCTAGGCCTTAGGATAAGAGTTTGATTCTATATCGATCCTACAAACACATTAAGATATTAAGATAAATAATGTTGAAAGGTCTGTAGATTTAGTTGTAACTGTGACCTATGAGGAGCCGTATGAGGTGAAAATCTCATGTACGGTTCTGTAATAGCGACGGTAAGAGTGATGTTATCGTCGACTATGATTATCTAACAGTTTAAGTACAGTTGATATAGTTGAAGCACAATCAAAATACGGTTTTTGGGGATGGAATCTGTGGCGTCAACCTATAGGGTTTATCGTTTTTCTAATTTCTTCTCTAGCCGAGTGTGAGAGATTACCTTTTGATTTACCAGAAGCCGAAGAAGAATTAGTAGCAGGTTATCAAACAGAATATTCAGGTATCAAATTTGGTTTATTTTATGTTGCTTCATATCTAAATTTATTAGTTTCTTCATTATTTGTAACAGTTCTTTACTTGGGGGGTTGGAATCTTTCTATTCCATACCTATTCGTTCCCGAGTTTTTTAACATAAATAAAAGAAGTAAAGTTTTTGGAATAATAATTGGTATCTTTATTACATTAGCTAAAACTTATTTGTTCTTGTTCATTTCTATTGCAACAAGATGGACTTTACCGAGACTGAGAATGGACCAACTATTAAATCTTGGTTGGAAATTTCTTTTACCTATTTCTCTAGGCAATTTATTATTAACAACTTCGTCCCAACTTCTTTCACTGTAAAGGAATAGAATATTCTATTCTTTACAACTTATCTCAAACAAGAAAAAGAAACAAGTAAAATTCTTTATATATATTCAAATATGTTTGCTATGCTAACTCAGCTGTTGAACTCTGGTCAACAAACAATACGAGCTGCCAGGTCCATTGGTCAAGGTTTCATGATTACCTTGTGCCACGCAAATCGTTTACCCATAACTATTCAATATCCCTACGAAAAATTGATCACATCAGAACGTTTCCGGGGTAGAATCCACTTTGAATTTGATAAATGCATTGCTTGTGAAGTATGTGTTCGTGTATGTCCTATAGATCTACCCGTTGTAGATTGGAAATTGCAAACCGATATTCGAAAGAAACAATTACTTAATTACAGTATTGATTTTGGAATCTGTATATTTTGTGGTAATTGCGTCGAGTATTGTCCAACAAATTGTTTATCAATGACTGAAGAATATGAACTTTCTACCTATGATCGTCACGAATTGAATTATAATCAAATTGCTTTAGGTCGCTTACCGGCATCAATAATTGAAGATTACACAATTCGAACAATTTCTTTGAATTTACCTCAAATAAAAAATGTATAAAAATGTATAAAACCCTCGATTCACAAAACATTTACAAATTCAAAATCAAAATACTTTTGGATCGAAAGGACAGGGCTTGGTCAATACAAAAGGACGGTTGGTGAGAATCGTGGCTTCATTTTAATTAAAAATTGATTTATATTCGAATAGTGATTTGAAAATATGAAAATAGAAAGTTTCAACCTCTGCTTTCGAGGATAAGAGTAGTCCAATACTTTATTTACAGCGATCCGAATCACCCCGATTCAAATTTAATTCAATTAAGAAGTATCCTAAAAAATAGGATAACTTCTTTTTTCCTGGTCAAGTCAAAAAAAGGCATGAAATTTTTCTATTTTTTTTTATAAAATCAAATGGATTTACCTGGACCAATACATGATTTTCTTTTAGTCTTTCTGGGATCGGGTCTTATATTAGGAAGTCTGGCAGTAGTATTACTTCCGAATCCAATTTATTCGGCCTTTTCATTGGGATTGGTTCTTTTTTGTATATCCTTATTCTATATTCTATCAAACTCATATTTTGTAGCTGCCGCGCAACTCCTTATTTATGTAGGAGCTATAAATGTTTTAATCATTTTTGCTGTGATGTTTATGAATGGTTCAGAATATTACAAAGATTTTCATCTTTGGACTGTTGGGGATGGAGTTACTTCAATGGTTTGTACAAGTCTTTTTATTTCACTAATTACTACTATTCCCGATACGTCCTGGTATGGGATTACTTGGACTACAAAATCAAATCAGATTCTAGAACAAGATTTGATAAGTAATAGTCAAAAAATTGGAATTCATTTAGCAACAGATTTTTTTCTTCCGTTTGAACTCGTTTCAATAATTCTTTTAGTCGCCTTAATAGGTGCTATTGCTATAGCTCGTCAATAAGAAATCTTTAAAACAGTTAATTCAACTGGAATCGACGCAAAAGGATGTTCTAATTTGTTAATGGGAGTTAATTTGAATTTCTGTCTAATGTAGAATTGAAAAACTTTACTTTTATTACCAATCTATTCCATTGTTCCATATTTGTTAAAATCAAATGGATTGGATTATTGTTCAGATTAAAATCAATTAAAATTGATAAGGAGTTGGTTAATGATGCTAGAACATATACTTGTTTTGAGTGCCTATTTATTTTCTATTGGTATCTATGGATTGATCACAAGTCGAAATATAGTTAGAGCCCTTATGTGTCTTGAACTTATATTAAATTCCGTTAATATCAATTTTGTAACATTTTCTGATATTTTTGATAATCGTCAATTAAGAGGAGATATTTTCGCAATTTTTGTTATAACTATTGCAGCCGCCGAAGCAGCTATTGGACCTGCTATTGTTTCATCAATTTATCGTAACAGAAAATCAACTCATATTAACCAATCAAATTTGTTGAATAAATAGTATTCATCATATAGGTAAAAATTTGAATATTAATAAATAAATTTAAATTTGCGAGTTTGGTATGGGTAAGGTATGATCGTGGTTGCAAAAAAAATAAGAAATCAAAGTATTTTTGACCTCCCTCATAAATCAATTCGGAAGTAAATTGATTCTGATCACTCATTGATTCGTTTAGAATCTAACTAGAGGATTCGTTTATAAGTTAGTTTACTAAACTGAAAATTTATGACGTTAAAAAATGTATAGATCCAATGTCACATTCAGTAAAGATTTATGATACATGTATAGGATGTACTCAATGTGTCCGGGCGTGCCCCACGGATGTATTAGAAATGATACCCTGGGACGGATGTAAAGCTAAACAAATTGCTTCTGCTCCAAGGACTGAGGACTGTGTTGGTTGTAAGAGATGTGAATCTGCCTGTCCTACGGATTTTTTGAGTGTTCGAGTTTATTTATGGCATGAAACAACTCGCAGTATGGGTCTAGCTTATTGATACATTCCATAAAACTCTACTGGAGTCCATAGTCCATTTTCTTTTTTTTTACCGACAAGGTCCGTGCTCAAAATCGAATTAAATTGAGCACGGATTTTTCTGGCCCAAGTCTATCTTGTCTTTACCACGAACCATTTTCCCTGCTTAACAATAATTGTAATTTTGCCAATATTTGCGGGTTGCTTTATTTTTTTTCTTCCGCATAGGGGAAATAGAGTAATACGTTGGTATACTATATGTATGTGTATTTTAGAACTTCTTCTAACGACTTATGCATTCTGCTATCATTTTCAACCGGATGATCCATTAATCCAACTAACGGAGGATTATAAATGGATCCATTTTTTTGATTTCCATTGGAGATTAGGAATAGATGGACTCTCTATAGGACCCATTTTACTGACGGGATTCATCACTACTTTAGCTACTTTAGCGGCTTGGCCAGTTACTAGAGATTCTCAATTATTTCATTTCCTGATGTTAGCAATGTACAGTGGGCAAATAGGATTATTTTCTTCTCGAGATCTTTTACTTTTTTTCCTCATGTGGGAGTTAGAATTAATTCCCGTTTATCTACTTGTATCCATGTGGGGAGGAAAAAAACGTCTGTACTCGGCTACAAAATTTATTTTGTACACGGCGGGGGGTTCTATTTTTCTTTTAATGGGAGTTCTGGGTATCGGTTTATTTGGTTCTACGGAACCAACATTAAATTTTGAAATATTAACTAATCAGTCCTATCCTGTGGCCTTGGAAATAATTTTTTATATTGGATTTTTTCTTGCTTTTGCTGTCAAATTGCCAATCATACCCCTACATACATGGTTACCAGATACCCATGGAGAGGCACATTATAGTACTTGTATGCTTCTAGCTGGAATCTTATTAAAAATGGGAGCATATGGATTAGTTCGGATAAATATGGAATTATTTCCTCACGCTCATTCTATATTTTCTCCTTGGTTAATAATAGTCGGCGCAATGCAAATAATCTATGCAGCTTTGATATCTCTTGGTCAACGGAATTTAAAAAAAAGAATAGCGTATTCCTCTGTATCTCATATGGGTTTCATAATTATAGGAATTAGTTCTATCACGGATATGGGGCTCAATGGAGCCCTTTTACAAATAATCTCTCATGGATTTATTGGTGCTGCGCTTTTTTTCTTGGCTGGAACAACTTATGATAGAATACGTCTTGTTTATCTTGATGAAATGGGTGGAATAGCTATTCCAATGCCAAAAATATTCACGATGCTCAGTAGCTTTTCGATGGCCTCTCTTGCATTACCGGGTATGAGTGGTTTTGTTGCCGAATTAATAGTCTTTTTTGGACTAATTACTAGTCCAAAATATCTTTTAATGACAAAACTTCTAATTACTTTTGGAATGGTAATTGGAATGATATTAACTCCTATTTATTTATTATCTATGTTACGCCAGATGTTTTATGGATATAAAATATTTAATGGTCCAAACTCTTATTTTTTGGATTCTGGGCCGCGAGAGTTATTTCTTTTGATCTCTATTTTTTTACCTGTACTTGGTATTGGTATGTACCCCGATTTCGTTCTTTCACTATCAGTTGAAAGGGTTGAAGTTATTCTATCTAATTCTTTTTATAGATAGTTTTTCTTTTTTTATTCATAAAAAAAGAAAAACTATCTTATCATTTACAAAAATGTTTAATAAGAAAAACAAAGGCTCTTTCTTCTTCTCTTGCGTTAAGTAAGAAAATAATTTGAACTGGCGAGAACCCAGCGAATCAAAATCAAACGATGGTAGTGATTCGCTGGGTTCTCGCCAGTTCAAACAAAGATTTTGATCTCATATGCGTTGTTATACTTTTTTATTCATAAAATCCCCTTTTTATTCAATTCGATGTTAATATAAATGAACCATAACTATGTAATCCTATTCCTAATAGATTGACTCCAAAATAGCATATCCAAATTATAAGAAATCCAATAGACGCCACAATTGCTGAATTTGTACCCTTGAATTTTATATTTGTTCGAGTATGTAAATAAATTGCAAATATGACCCAAGTAATAAAAGCCCAAGTTTCTTTTGGGTCCCAACTCCAATAGGATCCCCATGCTTCATTAGCCCATACTGCTCCAGAAAGAATTCCTATGGTTAAAAAGATAAATCCTAGACTAATAATCCGATAACTCCAATAATCCAATTGTTGAATCAACTGCAACCTGTAATAATTCTTCGGAAAATTTTTTTTTTTTAAAACATTTCTTCGTTCATTCATGTATTCGATTTCCCCAAGGAAAAATGACTCATTTAAATTTAATAAATGATTATTCGTAGAAAAAAACCTTCTCGTTTTTCTAACTGTAATAACTAGAAGGGATACTGATAATAATGATCCACATAAAAGGGCCACATAGCCTAATATCATCATACTTACGTGCATTATTAGCCATTCGGATTGAAGAGCGGGTACTAATATTGCGGATTCATGTATTTCAGTTAAAAGGCCTGAAGTAACAAAGCCTTGGGAAAAAATAGCACTTGGACCAATTATTGTGCTTAGAAGATTTTGATTTTTTTTGAACCATGGAACTATATAAATAAAGGAAAAACTCCATGAAAGAAAGATTAATGATTCATATAAATTGCTTAGTGGAAAATGTCCCGAAAAAATCCAACGAGAAATTAATAATCCTGTTATACAGAAAAAAGTTATTATCATACCCTTTTTGGATGAATCATATAGTTTTATGATTTCATCGATTAAAAAGGTTATCAAATGAATTGTAATTATAATTGAAAGGGTCGAAAAAGAAATATGAGTTAATATATGTTCTAAAGTTGAAAATATCATAAAAGGGGAATTCTTTAATTATAAAAAAAAATCCGAAATTGAATTCATTTTCATTTTTCATTATAGGATCCATTTTATTTTTTTTTTTAGGAGATGATATGCCGCCACTCGGACTCGAACCGAGATGCTCTAGCACTGCTTCCTAAGAGCAGCGTGTCTACCAATTTCACCATAGCGGCCTGGCTTGACCTGATAATAGCCTATGAATAAGGAATCGTCTAGATTTACAAATTCAATTGGGTGCGATTTTTTTTAGGAAAGATTGAATTTACTGAATCAAATTTTGTTCAAATAGCTATTTAAAGGTTCATTATTTTTGTTTAGGGTTTTTGTTTTATTGTGTATTTTATACTCGTCTCAACTTGAACTCCTGGAAAACTAGATAATCGTACTATTACTATTAAAGTATAGAATAAAGTATAGAACCCCCCCCAAAAAAAAAAGATTTTTTTTTCAATTCGTTAAGGTAAACCGAAGAATTTTTATTCTCCAGATTCTAATCTAAGAGGGGGATGAATCCCATTCCCTATTGAGTTAATCAATAAGAAATGGAATTCATCAATTTCATTTTTCGAAATGAAATGAGTCACTTTTTGAGCCAGGCCAATTTAGGTTATTCCAACGGATTATGTTTTATTACTTAGTCTTAGTTTATTTTACTTAGTTTATTTGTTTGTTGCACAAAAAAACTTTTTGAATTCCCCGTATAAAGAGATTTCCCCAAGGAAAACGCTTTTAACGCTGCCCAATACCCCTTCCGTTTCCAAAAATTTTTACGAATACGCTTTTTTGATGCAGAAGTACGTTTTTTTGGAACTGCCATTTAAATAAAAATTAATAGATTTTTTGTTGGTATAGCTGGATGTGAAAGACATCTATTGTTCATATTGTTAAAAAAGGATCCGTGTTTTTCTAATTCATCATTATGTATTTCTTTTCTAGATAATATTTTTTTTTCTAAAAATCTATAAAAATATAAAAGAAAATAAGATGGGTGAATGATATGGGAATATCACAGAAAATATTACTAAAAATAGAAAAAAAAAAGAAGAATATTTTTAGTAACTTGTCAAACTCGGCACAAATATGCCCAATTTGACTTGAATTTTCAAATTCCTAGGAGACTAGTAATTAATCTCTTTCTGTCATATGATTTGACCAATTGTAACCTCTTCATTTGAATATTTGAAATATTTACCAGAAATTCAGAAAAAATACGTAAATAAGTATAAGTAATAAAAAGAAATAAAAATTCAAAAATTCTATTTAAGTTAGGTTAAGTTAGTGGCTATCTTCATTTTTTTATTGACTCCTTTCAAAAAAGAAGTAAGGTCGGGTGAATCAGAAAGAATTAATATTAACTAAGAATTAAAAAACTTTTTTATGGAACAGACATATCAATATGCGTGGATTTTGCCTTTCGTTCCACTTCCAGTTCCTATGTTAATAGGAGTTGGACTTCTTCTTTTTCCGACAGCAACAAAAAATCTTCATCGTATATGGGCCTTTCCAAGTGTTTTATCATTAAGTATAGTCATGCTTTTTTCAACGAATCTGTCTATTCAGCAAATAAATAGCAGTTCCATCTATCAATATGTATGGTCTTGGACCCTCGATAATGATTTTTCTTTAGAATTTGGCTATTTGATTGATCCACTTACTTCTATTATGTCGATGTTAATCACTACTGTTGGAATTATGGTTCTTATTTATAGTGATAATTATATGGCTCACGATCAAGGATACTTGAGATTTTTTTCTTATATGAGTTTTTTCAGTACTTCTATGGTGGGATTAGTTACTAGTTCAAATTTGATACAAATTTATATTTTTTGGGAATTGGTTGGAGTGTGTTCCTATCTATTAATAGGGTTTTGGTTCACACGACCTACTGCGGCAAATGCTTGTCAAAAGGCGTTTGTAACGAATCGTTTGGGGGATTTTGGTTTATTATTAGGAATTTTAGGTTTTTATTGGATAACCGGTAGCTTGGAATTTCGGGATTTATTCGAAATACTCACTAACTTGATTTATAATAATGAAGTCAATTTTCCATTTGTTACTTTGTGTGCTGCTCTATTATTTGCCGGTGCAGTTGCTAAATCTGCACAATTTCCTCTTCATGTGTGGTTACCTGATGCGATGGAGGGACCCACTCCTATTTCGGCTCTTATACATGCTGCGACTATGGTAGCAGCGGGAATTTTTCTTGTAGCTCGCCTTCTTCCTCTTTTCATAGTTCTACCTTATATAATGAATTTAATCGCGTTGATAGGCGTAATCACACTATTTTTAGGAGCTACTTTAGCTCTTGCTCAAAAAGACATTAAGAGGGGGTTAGCTTATTCCACAATGTCTCAATTGGGTTATATGATGTTAGCTCTAGGAATGGGGTCTTATCGAAGTGCTTTATTTCATTTGATTACTCATGCTTATTCCAAAGCATTATTATTCTTAGGGTCTGGGTCCGTTATTCATTCAATGGAAACTATTGTTGGTTATTCTCCTGATAAGAGTCAGAATATGGTTCTTATGGGTGGTTTAACAAAACATGTACCGATTACCAAAACCTCGTTTTTATTAGGTACACTTTCTCTTTGTGGTATTCCACCTCTTGCTTGTTTTTGGTCCAAAGATGAAATTCTTAATGATAGTAGGTTGTATTCGCCAATTTTCGCAATAATAGCTTGGGCTACAGCGGGATTAACTGCATTTTATATGTTTCGGATCTATTTACTTACTTTTGAGGGGCATTTAAACGTTCATTTTAAAAATTACAAAGGTAACCAAAATACC